TATAGGAGACGCAATCGTCGAATGAAAAAAGGAGCATTACTTTTGCTGTGTATGCTTAGGGGCCGCATATTTCTGCTTCTATATCGCAGCTGCAGCTAACTTAATTCCGGGAGGTTATGGTTTTTGGAAGGGAGCAAGTAAGGCAGGAGCAGTGAGTCAAGGTGTTACAGGAATACGCCGCAAGATAACTGGCGGGCATGAATTATAAAACAAATAAAAAATACTACAGATCATAAGATCTGTAGTATTTTTAAGGTTTCTAGATAACCTAATTACGCTGCTACTGCAGGAGCAACTAGAGCTACTGGTAAAGACTCACCAGCTGCAAGATCTAGAGGGAAGTTGTGAGCGTTACGCTCGTGCATTACTTCCATACCTAGGTTTGAACGGTTAAGGATATCAGCCCAAGTGTTGATTACACGACCTTGTGAATCTACAACTGATTGGTTGAAGTTGAAACCGTTTAGGTTGAATGCCATAGTAGCTACACCCATTGCTGTGAACCAGATACCAACTACTGGCCATGCACCTAAGAAGAAGTGAAGAGCACGTGAGTTGTTGAATGAAGCGTACTGGAAGATTAGACGACCGAAGTAACCGTGAGCTGCAACGATGTTGTAAGTCTCTTCTTCTTGACCGAACTTGTAACCGTAGTTAGCTGACTCGTTCTCAGTAGTCTCACGGATTAGAGATGAAGTTACTAATGAACCGTGCATAGCTGAGAATAGAGAACCACCGAATACACCAGCAACACCAAGCATGTGGAATGGGTGCATTAGGATGTTGTGCTCAGCTTGGAATACAAGCATGAAGTTGAAAGTACCAGAGATACCTAGAGGCATACCATCTGAGAATGAACCTTGACCGATTGGGTAGATTACGAATACTGCAGCTGCAGCTGCTACTGGAGCAGAGAAAGCAACACAGATCCATGGACGCATACCTAGACGGTAAGAAAGTTCCCACTCACGACCGATGTAAGCACATACACCAATGAAGAAGTGAAGAACAACTAGTTGGTAAGTACCACCGTTGTATAACCACTCATCAATTGAAGCAGCTTCCCAAATTGGGTAGAAGTGTACACCAATAGCGTTAGAGCTTGGTACTACAGCACCAGAGATGATGTTGTTACCGTAAAGTAGAGAACCAGCAACTGGCTCACGGATACCATCGATATCTACTGGAGGTGCTGCGATGAAAGCAATAATGTAAGCTGAGATAGCAGATAGTAGAGTAGGGAACATTAGACAACCGAACCAACCAATGTATAGTCTGTTCTCAGTTGAAGTGATCCATGCGCAGAATTGCTCCCAGAAGCTTGCGCTTTCGCGTCTTTCTAAAGTTGTAGTCATGATTAATTGTTTTTTTAAATTAGTTTTGGGTCTTAAAACCTCCCAGGATTTATATCCTGTTAATATAATTATATGTACATAAAGAGAGGTATAATATTACAGTTTTAATAATTTTTTAAAAACTAAAACGTTCGTTATAAATGGCTACCTTAAAGGATACATATTAAGTTTGGAATTTACTAAACAAAAAAAATATTACAAATAACCTAGGCATTTTGTTGATACAAAATGCCTAGATTATTTAAAGTTCTAATTAGTAACGCTCGCCTTCTGGCTTAGCAGAAACAGAATAAGCTTCAAGTGTGTAAACTAGGTTACGACCTTGAACTTCTTGACGGCTTAGGCGGAAACCTGGCTCGTAAGCTGGACGCTGAACGATGAACGAAAGTACAGCAGACTCTGTACCACGTGTGTTATCAAAAGCAACACACTTCACGTAGAAGTTTGGCTTAGCTTTTTTACACATGTTGATCTCGAACAGTACAGCCGCTGGATCTTTCATATCGAAAAGAGGAAGACCCCACATTTCCCAGTAGTTGTTACGTGGGTGCGGATCATCTGTATATTCGATAGATAGAGCCCAAGACTTGTTTAAAGCATATTGAATCTGCTTAGTAATTTGCTCGTCAGTTAGGTCAGGAAGGAAAGAAAAGCATCCTTGAGTTAGTTTCATCTGTTACTCCGTAAATGAAAATTTATAAGATATTCCGGGCTAAATGCCCGGAAAATAATTTAACTTAAGACAATGTCGTAAGTTTATTAAACGTTTGCTGTTGCAGTCTCAACGAAATCTGCAGTATCTGTAGATGCATAGTTGAATGTAATATCCTTCCATAGATCTAATGCAGTTTGAAGAGGACCACAAGTCTTAGCAGCGTCTCTTAGAATTTGAGGACCTTCTGCGATATAATCACGGCCTTCGTTACGTGCTAGAACCATACACTCTAGTGCAACACGGTTAGCAGTAGCACCTGCTTGGATACCATCTGGGTGACCGATTGTACCACCACCGAACTGAAGAACTACGTCATCACCTAGGTAGTTGATTAACTGGTGCATTTGACCACAGTGGATACCACCTGAAGCAACTGGTACACACTTACGAAGTGAAGCCCAATCTTGAGCGAAGAATAAACCTTGAGGAAGGTTAACTTCAGTCTTAGTATCAAGTAGAGTGTTGTAGAAACCTTTAATCATTAGTGGATCACCTTCTAGCTTACCTACTACAGTACCTGCGTGAATGTGGTCACAACCTGACATACGCATCCACTTACAGATTACACGGAAGTTCATACCGTGGTTCTTCTGACGTGAGTAAGTTGAGTTACCCGCACGGTGAAGGTGAAGGATCACATCGTTATCACGTGACCACTTACCCATTGATTGGATAGCTGTATAACCAATTACAAGGTCAATCATTACAATAACTGAACCTAGATCTCTTGCGAAGTTAGCACGTTCGTACATATCTTCCATTGTTGCCGCAGTTGTGTTAAGGTAGTGACCTTTAACTTCACCAGTTAGACAAGCTGCATGGTTAACACCTTCCATTGAGTAAAGGAAACGCTCACGGTAACGCATGAATGGCTGTGAGTTAATGTTCTCATCATCCTTAAGGAAGTCTAGACCACCTTTTAGACCTTCGAATACTACACGACCATAGTTCTTACCAGAAAGACCTAGCTTAGGCTTAACTGTTGCACCTAGAAGTGGACGACCGAACTTATCCATACGCTCACGCTCAACAACAACACCTGTTGCAGGACCTTGGTAAGTCTTAAGTAGAGCTACAGGGAAACGCATATCTTCAAGACGAAGAGCCTTTACAGCCTTGAAACCGAAGATGTTACCAATAATTGATGCTGTTAAGTTAGCAAGTGATCCTTCCTCAAATAGGTCGATATCATATGCGATGTAACAGAAGTAAGTATCAGCAGCACTTGGAACTGGATCAACACGGAAAGCTTTAGCACGGTAAAGATCACATGCAGTTAAAAGATCCGTCCATACTACAGTCCATGTAGCAGTAGAAGACTCACCTGCTAGTGCAGCAGCCGCTTCAACTGGATCTACACCTGGTTGAGGTGTACAACGGAATAGTGCTAGGATATCAGTATCCTTGATTACATATTCTGGATCCCAGTAACCCATTTTAGCGTAAGGGATTACACCAGATTCATAACGTTCACTCTTAATACGAGTACGTGATTCAACAGCTTGAGACATGACAACCTCCTTGGTTTAAGATGTATGCTTATATAATTGCTAGATTATACATTCCAAAAAGGAATAGTAAGAAGTAAAATAGACTTTTCTAATTTTCTTTAATCTTACTAATAAGATAACATCAAGCTACGATGAAAATGTATAAACTTTTGTTATATTAAATATTACATTTAGTAATGTAACGACAAACCCGCCAATAAATAGCAGTTAATAGATGAAAACTATAGTTTTACCTTAAAACAAGATGCTAACAAAAATCTAAATTCTCAATTTTACTCCTAAATCTTGACGAATGGCTCGCTTTGAGGATATCATTATATACAAATCTTGTTTGGTAAAGATTGTTTTTGCGGGTATAGTTTAGTGGTAGAACCTTAGCCTTCCAAGCTAATGATGAGAGTTCGATTCTCTCTACCCGCTTTTATTAAGTTCCAATTTAATTTCAATAATAGTAACTTTAAAAAAGTAAACCCTGCAGTGTAAATTTTTTACACTGCAGGGTTTACTTTTTTTGTTCTTCTAAAATTTATGAAAAACTGCTTAATGTGAATTTAAGCAAATTTACCAGTTGTTGATGCAATAACAAATGGAGCAAACGTAAAGATAAAGCCTACTGTGAAGTGAGCTAAACCAACTAATCGTGCTTGAACAATTGAAAGTGCAACTGGCTTATCTCGCCATTTAACTAAGTTTGCAATTGGTGTACGCTCATGAGCCCAAACTAGAGTCTCGATAAGCTCTTGCCAATAACCACGCCATGAGATTAAGAACATGAAACCTGTTGCCCAGATTAAGTGTCCAAATAAGAACATCCAAGCCCAAACAGCTTGTGCATTCATTCCAAAAGCGTTATAACCATTAATTAATGGAGATGAGTTTAACCAAAGGTAGTCACGAAGCCAACCCATAATATAAGTTGAAGATTCGTTAAATGCAGCAGCATTACCACCCCAAACTGTTAGATGTTTCCAGTGCCAGTAGAATGTTACCCAACTAATTGTGTTTAACATCCAGAACATAGCTAAATAGAAAGCATCCCAAGCGGAAATATCACATGTACCACCACGGCCTGGACCATCACATGGGAAACTATAACCAAAATCTTTTTTATCTGGCATAAGCTTCGAACCACGAGCATCTAACGCACCTTTTACAAGGATTAATGTAGTTGTGTGTAGACCTAGCGCAATCGCATGGTGTACTAAGAAATCACCAGGCCCAATAGTTAAAAATAGTGAATTTTTACCACTATTAATTGCTTCCATCCATCCTGGTAGCCAAATTTTACTACTTGCTACACTCGCTGCACTTGTCGAAGACGAAAGTAGAACATCGAATCCATATAAAGCTTTTCCAGATGCTGCTTGAATAAACTGAGCAAAAACTGGTTCAAATAGAATTTGTTTTTCTGGTGTTCCAAACGCAACACACACATCATTATGAATATATAAACCAAGCGTGTGGAAACCTAAAAATAGTGATACCCAACTTAAGTGAGAAATAATAGCTTCTTTATGTTGAAGCATTCTTGCTAACACATTGTCTTTATTAACTTCTGGATCATAATCACGCACGAAGAAAATTGCACCGTGCGCAAAAGCTCCAACCATTAAGAACCCAGCGATGTATTGATGGTGAGTATAAAGAGCAGCTTGCGTTACATAATCTTTTGCCATAAAAGCATAAGAAGGTAATGCATACATGTGTTGTGCCACTAAAGATGTTGCTACACCTAATGAAGCTAAAGCTAATCCTAATTGCATGTGTAAACTATCCGTAATTGTTTCGAATAGACCACGGTGACCTGCCCCTAGACGACCTTTAGGCGGTACATGTGCATCAAGGATTTCTTTCATGCTGTGACCAATACCCCAGTTTGTACGGTACATATGTCCCGCAAAGATAAACACAACTGCAATCGCTAAATGGTGGTGAGCAATATCTGTTAACCACATTGATTGAGTTTGAGGGTGGAAACCACCTAGGAAAGTTAAAATTGCTGTACCAGCTCCTTCACTTGTACCAAAAATATGCTGTGCTGTATCTGGGTTTTCAGCATATAATCCCCAGTTCCCAGTAAAGAAAGGCGTTAATCCTTCTGGGTGAGGTAATGTAGACGTAAAGTTATTCCAACGAATATGCTGACCGCGTGATTCTGGAATTGCTACGTGAATTAGGTGTCCAGACCAAGCTAATGAACTAACACCGAATAAACCTGATAAGTGGTGATTTAAACGAGACTCGTTATTTTTAAACCATGCAATACCTGGTCGGAATTTTGGTTGTAAATGTAACCAACCAGCAAAAAGTAATGTTGTTGATAAGACTAAAAGACCAAGTGCACCGAAGTACAGATCTTCATTTGTTCGCATACCAACTGTATACCACCAGTGATATACACCTGAAGTCGCGATGTTCACCGGGTAAGAAACACCCCCTCTTGTGAAAGCTTTAATAGCAGATTGACCAAAGTGCGGATCCCAAATCGCGTGTGCAATTGGTTTTACCTTTAATGGATTTAGAACCCATTGCTGGAAGTTACCTTGCCACGCTACATGGAATAAGTTACCTGAGGTCCATAAGAATATGATGGCTAGATGCCCAAAGTGGGACGCGAAAATCTTTTGATATAGATTTTCTTCTGTCATACCATCATGACTCTCCAGATCGTGAGCAGTTGCGATACCGTACCAGATTCTTCTGGTTGCGGGATCTTGCGCAAGTGCCTGACTAAACTTAGGAAATTTAGTAGCCATAATTGTTAATTATCCTTTTCTATTTTAATTTAACCTACTGAAATAATTCTCGCTAGGAAGAATGACCAAGTAGTACCAATCCCACCTAGAAGATAGTGGGCTAAACCAACTGCTCTACCTTGTGTGATACTTAAAGCACGAGGCTGAATAGCAGGAGCAAGCTTAAGTTTGTTATGAGCCCAAACAACTGATTCAATCAGCTCTTGCCAGTATCCACGACCACTAAATAGGAACATTAGACTAAATGCCCAAATAAAGTGTGCACCTAGGAAAATGATTCCGTATGCCGATAATGCTGAACCATAAGATTGGATTACTTGAGAAGCTTGAGACCATAAGAAGTCACGAAGCCAACCATTAATTGTAAGCGCACTATTTGCGAAGTTACCACCTGTAATATGCGTAATTTTACCCTTCTCAGAGATTGTTCCCCATACATCGGATTGCATTTTCCAGCTGAAGTGGAAGATAACAACTGAAATACAGTTATACATCCAGAATAAACCTAAGAAAATGTGATCCCAAGCTGAAACTTGACATGTACCACCACGCCCTGGACCATCACATGGGAAACGGAATCCTAAATTTGCTTTATCAGGAATTAAACGCGAACTACGAGCAAATAATACACCTTTTAATAAAATTAGTACTGTTACGTGAATTGTAAACGCATGAATATGGTGAACTAAGAAATCTGCTGTTCCTAATTGAATAGGCATCATCGCAATCTTTCCGTTAACCGCAACAACATCACCACCGAACGCATAACTTGCTGTTGCAAGAGAGTTTGGTGCTGTATTACCCGGAGCTAATGTGTGTAAAGATTGTACCCACTTAGCGAAAATAGGTTGTAGTTGAATTGCTTTATCAGAGAACATATCCTGCGGACGACCTAATGCACGCATTGTATCGTTGTGAATATATAATCCGAAACTGTGTGTACCAAGGAAAATACAAACCCAGTTTAAGTGTGAAATAATTGCATCACGGTGACGTAAAACGCGGTCTAATAAGTTGTTGTACGACTGAACCGGGCTGTAGTCACGAACCATAAAGATTGCACCATGCGCTGCTGCCCCACAAACACAGAAACCTCCAATCCACATATGGTGTGTAAATAAAGATAGCTGAGTTGGGTAATCAACTGCAATATAAGGGTATGGCGGCATTGCGTACATGTGGTGCGCAACGATAATACTTAATGAGCCCATCATAGCTAAGTTAATTGCTAATTGAGCGTGCCACGACGTAGTAAGAATTTCATAAAGACCTTTGTGTCCTTCACCTGTTAATGGACCTTTGTGCGCTTCTAAAATTTCTTTCATGCTGTGACCAATACCCCAGTTTGTACGGTACATGTGCCCCGCAAAAATAAACAGTACGGCAAGTGCTAAATGGTGGTGTGCTGTGTCACTCAACCATAAACTTCCAGTGATTGGGTTTAATCCTCCTTTAAATGTTAAGAAGTCCGAATACTCACCCCAGTTTAATGTAAAGAATGGTAATAAACCTTTCTTAAAACTTGGGTATAACTGAGCCATTAAATCTTGATTAAATAAAAGCTCGTGTGGTAATGGAATTTCTTGAGGTGCTACCCCAGCATCTAAAAGCTTATTAATTGGTAAACTAATGTGAATTTGGTGACCTGACCAAGATAAACAACCAAGCCCAAGTAAACCTGCTAAATGGTGATTCATCATTGATTCTACATTTTGGAACCATTCTAGTTTAGGTGCAGCTTTATGGTAGTGGAACCAACCTGCAAAAACCATTAGAGCCGACATCATAAGACCACCCATTGCAGTCCAATAAAGCTCCGTTTCATTTGTAATTCCAGAGGCACGCCACATTTGGAAAACACCGGATGTAATTTGAACACCTGAGAATCCTCCACCAACATCGCCATTTAGAATTTCTTGCCCAACTACAGGCCATACAACCTGCGCACTTGGCTTAATACTTGTTGGGTTTAGTAACCATGCGGAATAGTTTGAGAATCGCGCGCCATGGAAATATGCCTGACTAACCCATAAGAAAATAATTGCTAATTGACCAAAATGAGCACTGAAGATTTTACGTGAAATATCTTCAAGTGAACTTGTTTGGCTATCAAAATCGTGTGCATCTGCGTGAAGATTCCAAATCCACGTTGTAGTTTTGGGACCTTTAGCTAACGTACGAGAAAAGTGTCCTGGTTGCGCCCATTTTTCAAATGAGGTAGCTACAGGGTCTTTATCCACTATAACTCTTACTTTGCTAGCTTCTAGTTCTTTAGAGCCAACTTTCATTTTTTCTCTCCTGTTATGAGATTTCTAAATAAGAAACCTTAAATATTAATTAGGTCTCTAAATATATATTTTAATTACAATATAATTTGTAATTTCTATTTTAGATACAAAAGTCTTAAACCTTTGCAAAAGTTCATATTTTAATATCTGTTAATTTAACACATGGATACAGGCCCACAATAAAAAACTGTGGGCCCATTCTTTAACGCTTTTAAAAGCAGTAATTCTTAGAAGAAACCAAGTGTTAAAGCTTGTGTGATTGGCATTGTTGCACCAATGCCAAGCCAGAAAGCTGTAAATGTTCCAAAAAGGAATACTAATGATGCTACGGGACGGCGGAATGGATTTTGAAATTTGTTTACATTTTCAATAAATGGAACAGTAATTAAACCAATTGGAACTGCCGCCATAGATAAAACACCAAGTAATTTATTCGGAATTACTCTTAATAGATTAAATGTTGGGAAGAAGTACCACTCTGGTAAAATTTCTAATGGAGTCGCGAATGGATCAGCCTTTTCACCTAATGGCGTTGGCTCTAAAACCCCTAAACCAATACAACATGCAATTGTACCTAAGATACAAACTGGGAAGATGTATAGTAGATCGTTTGGCCATGCTGGTTCACCATAATAATTATGGCCCATACCTTTCGCTAACTTAGCACGAAGTTTTGGATCAGCTAGATCCGGTTTTTTTAAAATAGACATAAGTATAGTTATTAAATTAATATAGAATGTTTCTGTATTTCTGTCACTAACTTTTAGTAACTGAAAAAGCATTAGGCTTAATTTATAGAGGCCCTGAAATCCCTTGCTTACGAATCATTACGAAGTGCGTTAGCATTAAAACTGCTGCTACAACGGGTAATACGAAAGTATGGGCACTATAGAAACGCGTCAATGTTGATTGACCTACACTTACACCACCACGTAAAACTTGTACAATTAAACCACCAACAATTGGTACGGCATCTGGTACACCTGTTACAATCTTACAAGCCCAGTAGCCTACCTGATCCCAAGGTAATGAATACCCAGTTACACCAAATGATACAGTTACTGATGCTAATAAAACACCAGTTACCCATGTTAATTCACGTGGCTTTTTAAAACCACCTGTTAAATATACTCGACAAACATGAAGAATCATGTTTAAAACCATCATACTCGCTGACCAACGGTGCACAGATCTAATTAACCACCCGAAGTTCACTTCAGTCATTAAATATTCAACCGATGCAAATGCTTCTGTAACCGTAGGACGGTAGTAGAATGTCATTGCGAAACCTGTTGCAACTTGTACAATAAAACAAGTTAAAGTGATCCCGCCAAGACAATAAAAAATATTTACATGTGGGGGAACATATTTGCTGGTAATATCATCAGCAATCGCCTGAATCTCAAGACGTTCCTGGAACCAATCGTATACACTACTCATAATTTCTTACTCTAAAAGAATGTTTTTAAAACACGTTTAAGCAACTTGAGGTAATAAAAATATTACTTTTATTATACCTTATATTATTAATTAAGACTTAGACATTGTGTTATTTTCCCAAGAGGCCCCCCTCTAAGTATCGTCACCGCTATAATCTTTCACTATCGAGTTCGAAATGGATCGATGTGGAGCTACTACGCTATAAAACGTCTAAGCCAAAAATTGAAATTTTTATAGTTACAAATAAGTAAAGCCATCGGTCTATTAGTATATCTCAGCTAAATACATTACTGCACTTACACCTGATACCTATCAAACGGCTAGTCTTGCCGTGACCTTAACCATTTTAAATGGTAAGAGTACTCATCTTGAGGTGGGCTTCCCACTTAGATGCTTTCAGCGGTTATCCTTACCGTACATGGCTACCCAGCGTCTACCGTTGGCACGATAACTGGCACACCAGAGGTACGTCTCTCCCGGTCCTCTCGTACTAAGAAGAGATCCTCTCAATACTCTAACGCCTACACCGGATATGGACCGAACTGTCTCACGACGTTCTGAACCCAGCTCGCGTGCCGCTTTCATGGGCGAACAGCCCAACCCTTGGGACGTACTACCGCCCCAGGATGCGACGAGCCGACATCGAGGTGCCAAACCTCCCCGTCGATATGAACTCTTGGGGGAGATCAGCCTGTTATCCCTAGAGTAACTTTTATCCGTTGAGCGACGGCCCTTCCACTTGGTACCGCCGGATCACTAAGGCCGACTTTCGTCTTTGTTCGACTTGTAGGTCTCACAATCAAGCTTCCTTATGCCTTTACACTCTTCGACTGATTTCCGACCAGTCTGAGGAAACCTTTGCACGCCTCCGTTACCTTTTAGGAGGCGACCGCCCCAGTCAAACTGACCACCTGAGACTGTTCCCTAACCGGATAACGGTATAGGGTTAGAATCCTAGCTTTATTAGAGTGGTATCTCACCAATGGCTCAAATTCCCCCGCAAGGAAATTTTCAACGCCTCCCACCTATCCTGCGCAAATAAAGCCCGGAGCCAATCTCAAGCTACAGTAAAGCTTCATAGGGTCTTTTTGTCCAGGTGCAGGTAGTCCGCATCTTCACAGACAAGTCTATTTCGCCGAGTCTCTCTCCGAGACAGTACGCAGATCGTTACACCTTTCGTGCGGGTCGGAACTTACCCGACAAGGAATTTCGCTACCTTAGGACCGTTATAGTTACGGCCGCCGTTCACCGGGGCTTCAGTCGCGAGCTTCGTCAAAGACTAACAAGCTTCCTTAACCTTCCGGCACTGGGCAGGTGTCAGCCCCCATATATCGTCTTACGACTTTGCGGAGACCTGTGTTTTTGATAAACAGTCGCCAGCGTCTGGTTCTTGCAGCCCGTTTAAGGGCACCTCTTCTCCCGAAGTTACGAGGCCATTTTGCCGAGTTCCTTAGAGAGAGTTATCTCGCGCCCCTTAGTATTCTCTACTTACCCACCTGTGTCGGTTTAGGGTACAGGTATTTATTGCTTATGGTAGTTAGGGCTTTTCTTGGAAGTATGACATCAACCAGTTCAGTGTCTTAACACTTTCCTATTCATATCTCAGCTCAGAACGTTTTCACCGTTCCTCAACACCTTGAATACTTAAACCGATAACCAACATTCGGCTGGTCTAGCCTTCTCCGTCCCCCTTTACCAACAATAAACAGTACAGGAATATTAACCTGTTATCCATCGATTACGCTATTAGCCTCACCTTAGGACCTGACTCACCCTCCGCGGACGAGCCTTCCGGAGGAACCCTTGGGTTTTCGGGGCATTGGATTCTCACCAATGTTTTCGCTACTCAAGCTAACATTCTCACTTCTACCTTGTCCACGCCCGCTTCCGCTAACGCTTCAAACTAATGTAGAACGCTCCCCTACCGATGTTTTAACATCTTACAGCTTCGGCAAATTACTTAGTCCCATTCATTTTCGGCGCAGGAGCACTCGAACAGTGAGCTATTACGCACTCTTTAAAGGATTGCTGCTTCTAGGCAAACCTCCTGATTGTCTATGCACTCCCACCTCCTTTATCACTTAGTAATTATTTAGGGGCCTTAACTGGTAATCTGGGCTGTTTCCCTCTTGACATTGAAGCTTATCCCCCAATGTCTCACTAACTAATTAAACATTTTAGTATTCAGAGTTTGCCTTGATTTGGTACCGCTCTCGCAGCCCGCACCAAAACAGTAGCTTTACCCCTAAAAAGAAATATTAGTCGCTGCGCCTCAACGCATTTCGGGGAGATCCAGCTAGCTCCGGATTCGATTGGAATTTCACCCCTAACCACAACTCATCCGCTGTTTTTTCAACAACAGTCGGTTCGTACCTCCACTTAGTGTTACCTAAGCTTCACACTGGCCATGGTTAGATCATCCGGGTTCGGGTCTGTAAACTATGACTTAACGCTCTTATCAAGCTCGCTTTCACTCTGGCTCCAATATTTTCTTATTTTAACCTTGCCATAGCCTACAAGTCGCCAGCTCATTCTTCAACAGGCACGAAGTCGAGCGTTAAGTCGCTCTTCTACTGCTTGTAAACTTACGATTTCATGTTCTATTTCACTCCCCTCCCGGGGTTCTTTTCACCTTTCCCTCACGGTACTGGTTCACTATCGGTTATTCAGGAATATTTAGTCTTACGAGGTGGTCCTCGCAAATTCAAAAGGGGTTTCACGTGTCCCTTCCTACTTGGGATACAATTTAAAGCTATAATAGTTTTCGAATACGAGACTTTCACTCTCTTTGGTGCAGTATTCCAGCTGCTTCACCTAACTTATTGACTTTATTAACATTGTCCCACAACCCTCTAAAAAATAGAGTTTAGACTGGTCCCATTTCGCTCGCCGCTACTCAGGGAATCGCTTTTGCTTTCTTTTCCTCTAGTTACTAAGATGTTTCAATTCACTAGGTTTGCTCTTTCTTCTTTATGAATTCAAGAAGTAGTTCATGAAGTTTCCTTATTCGGGAATTTTCGGATCAAAACTTGCTTCCAGTTCCCCGAAACATTTCGTTGGTAGCCACGCCCTTCATCGCTTCTGAACACCAAGGTATCCGTCGTAAGCTCTTATTCGCTTGACTTTTTTGACTATAAAAATTTTCAATTTAAATTTTGTTTTTCTGTTTGTGGAGATAAGCGGATTCGAACCGCTGACATCTGCCGTGCAAAGGCAGCGCTCTACCAACTGAGCTATACCCCCGTGATGGGCCATCCAGGACTTGAACCTGGGACCTCACCCTTATCAGGGGTGCGCTCTAACCACCTGAGCTAATAGCCCAAAAATAGATTAAAAAATTGTGTGAGTTAAACTAGTAAAATGTTGATATTAACCTCGAGTTAATTTCATATATCCCTAAAAGGAGGTGATCCAGCCGCACCTTCCAGTACGGCTACCTTGTTACGACTTCACCCCAGTCACTAGCCCTACCTTAAGCGCCGCCCTCCGAATGGTTAGGCTAACGATATTGGGTATGACCAGCTCCCATGGTGTGACGGGCGGTGTGTACAAGGCCCGGGAACGAATTCACCGCTGTATAGCTGACCAGCGATTACTAGCGATTCCAACTTCATGCAGGCGAGTTGCAGCCTGCAATCCGAACTTAGACGAAGTTTACGAGATTAGCTAGCCTTCGCAGGTTTGCGACTCTTTGTCTTCGCCATTGTAGCACGTGTGTGGCCCAGGGCATAAGGGGCATGCTGACTTGACGTCATCCTCACCTTCCTCCGGTTTGTCACCGGCAGTCTCTCTAGAAATCCCAATAAATTGGCAACTAAAAATGAGGGTTGCGCTCGTTGCGGGACTTAACCCAACATCTCACGACACGAGCTGACGACAGCCATGCACCACCTGTATCTACATTCCCGAAGGCACTCTTTCGTTTCGAAAAGATTTGTAGTATGTCAAGCCCTGGTAAGGTTCTTCGCGTTGCATCGAATTAAACCACATGCTCCACCGCTTGTGCGGGCCCCCGTCAATTCCTTTGAGTTTCACCCTTGCGAGCGTACTCCCCAGGCGGGATACTTAACGCGTTAGCTAAGATACTGCACAAATTGCGCAACATCTAGTATCCATCGTTTACGGCTAGGACTACAGGGGTATCTAATCCCTTTTGCTCCCCTAGCTTTCGCCTCTGAGTGTCAGTAATGGTCCAGTAGAGCGCTTTCGCCGCCGGTGTTCTTTCTAATATCTACGCATTTCACCGCTACACTAGAAATTCCCTCTACCCCTGCCATACTCAAGTCTAGTAGTTTCCATTGCTTTCCCAGGGTTAAGCCCTGGTCTTTAACAACAGACTTACTAAACAACCTACAGGCGCTTTACGCCCAATGATTCCGGATAACGCTTGCATCCCCCGTATTACCGCGGCTGCTGGCACGGAGTTAGCCGATGCTTATTCCTCAAGTACCGTCAGAACTTCTTTCTTGAGAAAAGAGGTTTACAGACCAAAATCCTTCATCCCTCACGCGGTATTGCTCCGTCAGGCTTTCGCCCATTGCGGAAAATTCCTCACTGCTGCCTCCCGGAGGAGTCTGGGCCGTGTCTCAGTCCCAGTGTGGCTGATCGTTCTCTCAAACCAGCTACTGATCGTGGCCTTGGTAAGCCGTTACCTCACCAACAAGCTAATCAGGCGTGAGCTCATCCTTAGGCAGTTGAAACTATTTCACCTCTCGGCATATGAAGACTTAGCTACCGTTTCCAGTAGTTATTCTTCTCCTAAGGGCAGATTCTCACGTATTACGCACCCGTTCGCCACTAGAGTTAAAAACTCTCGTTCGACTTGCATGTGTTAAGCATACCGCCAGCGTTCATCCTGAGCCAGGATCAAACTCTCCATGGTATTCTTTATATCTGTTCAATAATTAAATTTTTAATCTGTATAGATACTAACAG